CCAATACACAAATTAATGGGTTCCGTTAGACTAGCTATATACTGTGTGTTATCAACGATTTCTACAGAAGTTGGTAAGACGATGTCTTGAGCAGTTACACATCCAGGACCCTTGACACAAATAGACGCGTTGCGAGTTCCATACAGATTACTTCTCAATACAATTTCTTTCAAATTCATTAAAATTTCATGTACTGATTCTTGAATACCTACTATGGTAGAATATTCATGTGGTATTTTTTCAAATTTTGCACGGGTGATACATGTTCCTTCTATTTCCCCAAGCAAAGCTCTTCGCATCGCAATGCCTATTGTATCGGCTTGCCCTTTCATAAGTGGAGATAGAATAAAGCGTCCATAATAAAGACGCTTACTGTCTGCTCTTGATTCAACACACTTCCACTGTAGTGTCCAAGTAGATACTCTTACTTTCTCTCGAACCATAATAATATTATTTGATCAGATCATTGAATCGTTTATTTCTCTTGAAATCTCTTTTATTTTCATTTCTACACACGTCTTTTTTTAGGAGGTCTACAGCCATTATGTGGCATAGGGGTTACATCACGTACGAAATTTAATAGTATACCACTTCTACGAATAGCTCGTAATGCTGCATCTCTTCCGAGACCAGGACCTTTTATCATGACTTCTGCTCGTTGCATACCTTGATCTACTACTGTCCGAATAGCATTTCCTGCTGCGGTTTGAGCAGCAAATGGCGTCCCCCTTCTTGTACCATTGAATCCACAAGTACCGGCGGAGGACCAAGAAATTACCCGACCCCGTACATCTGTAACAGTCACAATAGTATTGTTGAAACTTGCTTGAACATGAATAACTCCCTTTGGTATTCTACGTGTACTTTTACGTGAACCACTACGGGCATTCGTACGTGAACCAGTTCTTGGTCTAGATTTTGCCATACTTTATCATCTCATAAATAGAAATTCGAGATATATGGATATATCCATTTCATGTCAAAACAGATCCTATTTTTTTCATTGGGTCCTTTACGTTAGAGAGCCCCTTTTCAAAAGATTATCCTTGTCTTTGTTTATGTCTCGGATTAGAACAAATTACTATAATTCGTCCCCTCCTACGGATCAGTCGACATTTTTCACAAATTTTACGAATGGAGGCCCTTATTTTCATAGTTGTCGTTCCTTAACTTAATTCTGACTCTATTTATTGGAAGAAAATAAGTTTCTTGAAATGTTGAACCTCAAATTGTATCCCCATGAAGGGAATGCTGAAGTTGAAAAAACAACCTAATCATTCGAATCCTTGTTGTGGCATCTATAAATTATACGCCCTCTGGTTGAATCATAATGACTTACTTCAATTTTGCCCCTCTCCCCCCATCGTATACGTATAAAACTCCGTCGGATCCTTCATGAACCATAACCTAGAATTAGATCTTCATTATCGAAAAACCCCGAGCATACATACCATTTAGAAGGAGAAGTGATTCATTAATGAAACCTTCATGAATCCATTTTTTTGTTCTTTCATTCTAGGTAAAAGCCCTAGAAGTATCACCTAATGTAGTAGGAATGATATCAACTAACCCACCCTTTTTTCTTTTGACAAATAGGAAATTCCGGATTCAATTCTGATATCAGAAAGATTACCATATATAACACAAAATTTCTCCGCCGATTCTTTTGAGTCGAGCCTCTCGGTCTGTCATTATACCTCGAGAAGTCGAAAGAATTACAATCCCCATCCCGCCTAAAATTCTAGGAATTCGTTGATAGTTCGAATAGATTCGTAGGCCAGGCCTACTGATACGTTTTAAATTTAAAATAGTTCGATAGGGTCCTTTCCTATTCCTTCTATGTCGTAGGGTTAAAACCAAAAAATATTTGTTGTTTTCCTGATGCTTCCTCACGTTTTTGATAAAACCTTCTCTTAAAAGTATTTTAACAATGTTTTCCGTGATGTTAGTGGATGCTATTTGAATCGTCCCTTTTCTATTCATGTCAGCATTTCGTATAGAGGTTATTATGTCAGCAATAGTATCCCTACCCATGATAAACTAAATTTTGGGTTGCCTCCCATTTTTTATATAATCAACATGCTATTTTTTATTTCTTTTTATATTTTATTTATTAAATAAAGGGATATGCGTCAGATACAACCTAATCCACTAATTAATCTATTTCATCCAAATACTATGTATAATAGAACTATATTACGTATGATCTCATCTTATAATACCTCAGGTGCTAATGAAACTATTTTAGTGAAATTTAACTGTCTCAATTCTCGGGCAATCGCACCAAAAACTCGAGTTCCTTTTGGATTTCCTTCTTGATCAATCACAACTGCAGCATTATCATCATATCGTATTATCATACCGTTGTCACGTTTAAGTTCTTTACAAGTACGTACAATTACAGCTCTGATCACTTCTGATCTTTCTAGAGGTGTGTTTGGTAATGCTTCCTTGATCACAGCAACAATAATGTCACCGATATGAGCATATCGGCGATTACTAGCTCCTATGATTCTAATACACATTAATTCTCGGGCCCCGCTGTTATCCGCTACATTCAAATGGCTTTGAGGTTGAATCATATCATTTTTGAATCTGTTCTTTCAATGTTAATGCAAAGGGCGAAGTAAAAAAAAAAGAAATATTGTTTGTCAAAAAGAAACCTGCAATTGTTTTTTTATCCCCAAGACTTCTTTCCTTTGGTTCTACGTTCCTATCCCGAAATCATAAATTGAGTTCGTATAGGCATTTTGGACGCCGCTATTGAAATAGCCTTTCTGGCTATATTTTCTGCTACTCCCCCCATTTCATAAAGTATTCTACCTGGTTTAACGACAGCTACCCAATATTCGGGAGATCCTTTACCCGAACCCATACGTGTTTCCGTAGGTCTTACTGTAACTGGTTTGTCTGGAAATATACGTACCCATATTTTTCCACCACGGCGCACATTTCTTGTCATTGCTCGTCGCCCTGCTTCTATTTGTCTAGATGTGATCCAAGCGGGTTCAAGTGCCTGAAGAGCATATTTACCGAAACAAATACGATTACCTCGATAAGATATTCCTTTCATTCTTCCTCTATGTTGTTTACGAAATCGGGTTCTTTTGGGGTTATAGTTGATGGTTCTTTCTCAATTCCACCTCTACTACAAAACCGGACATGAGAGTTTCTTCTCATCCGGCTCCTCGCAAATGAAACGATTCGAATTTTATAATTTTATGACAATATACTGAATCATGGATTCTTTGAGATTTCATCTAATCTATTAGAAATTTCTATATCTTGTTTGGATATATACTTAAACATGTATTTTTTTTCTAGATAATTATTTTTATTTCTAGATAATGAGATAATGTCGTTTTTTTATAACGAATCTTTATTTTGTTTTGCCTTTGATCGATCATATTATCATATTGGATCGAACAAGATTGAGTAATGTAAAAGAAGATTGAGTAATCTAATAAAAACTTTCGCGGGCGAATATTTACTCTTTCAATATCTATTTTAGTTGTAGGGTTAGCTCATGAATTCTCGGAATAAATGAATTGGTCCCTGGTTCGTTCCGCCATCCCCCCTAATGAATTATTAGGATTCATTTTTCAATAGAATCTTACGTATTCATAGGTTCCATCGTTCCCATCGCTTCGCAATTAATGGTTAGGTTTGAATTCTATAATGGAGCCCCCCTCATGAAATTTGTTCTTGAGTCAATCTTCTCAGTCTTTATTGGCTCGAGGCTCTTGATTTTTTTCTATGAATAGATTCATATAGTTATGGATGAATCAGTATTGATGCTTTATTACACTGCCTTTTATGAGATGACTCATAAACCTTACATATATTGGAATCCTATATCATTGATATTCTTTTTCTTTCTTTCTCTCAACCTTCCTTTTATCTGCATACTTTTTTTATATCATAATCAGATTGATTTTTTTTTATGCAAGAAAGATTTCAGTTGCTACAATGATATGACCAATATATCATATCTTGACTGCTTTTTTGTATCCAGATAATGTGAAACGATGAGTTGGTTATTAGTTCTATAGTTATTAGTTCACAGTAGGGGTCTGTCCATTTTTTTGGAATTCTATCCTATAAAAAAAACCAACGAGTCACACACTAAGCATAGCAATTATATGAAATCATCAATCAAATTTTTATTCAACCTTACAGAATTGCTTATTTTTTTGATTTAAGAGAAAAAGTTTTTTTTTATTCTATTTTTTTTTATCAATGGATATAGTGTAAAGAGTAAAGACAAGGAAAGTATTCTTATTCCCCATTCTTATTCCCCAAATATCCAAATTTTGATGCCTAATACTCCATAGACCGTTCGGACTCCATAGGAACAATAATCAATTTTAGCTCGAATGGTTTGTAGAGGAACCCTACCTTCTCTGATCCATTCGACACGTGCAATTTCTTTTCTGTCGATGCGACCTGCAATTTGTACTTGAATTCCTTTTGTATCTGCCTGTTCGGTTAATTCAATAGCCTTTTTTATTGCTTTGCGAAATGAAACTCTATTCTTTAATTGTCCGGCTATAAATTCTGCAAGAATATTAGGGTGCCCATAAGGGTTTGTAATTCTTGTGATAGCAATGTTGAGTTTTCGGTTCACACAATTAAGTTCTTTTTGTACATTCATCTGTAATTCTTCGATTCTTCGCGTCTTGCCTTCTAGTAATAACTTTTGGAATCCCATATAGATTATGACTTGAATCAGATCAATTCTTTTTCGAATTTCTATGCGTGCAATTCCCTCTACACCAGAGGATATTCTCATATTTTTTTGTATATAATTCTTGATACAATTTCGTATTTTTTGATCTTCTTGTAGACCCTCGGAATAATTTTTGGCTTGTGCAAACCAAATAGAATGATGACCTTGGGTTGTACCAAGTCTGAAACCAAGTGGATTTATTTTTTGTCCCATAATCCCCCACTATTATACATATAATGATATGTCATATCTGTGTACTTCTTTTTTTTTT